TCCCACGAGATGTGGTTTTGTCGTTTTTTGTGATGTATGGAAGAAGTGCATTAGATTGTAGTTGATAAGACCAGTAAGATGGGAACGATTTTTTTTCGTTATATAAAGTAATGTCCATCTCACATTAATATATATCACTCAAGAGATGATTTAGTACAGAAATTCAGTGCACCGTGACTTCCACCTACAATTTGATTGGGCTACTCCACTGGTGAGTGTCAGAGGCCTAGATAGAGAAATAAAAGATACCAGCTGCCGGAAAGTGCAGGGATGCTATGAGTATGCGGCAGAGTGTAATTAACCCATCAACCAGAGGCCTTGGAAAGAGTGAGGAGAGGTGATTGAGGATTTGGATGGCCCTGACCTTACAACCAGAGGCCTTGGAAAAAGTGAGAAAGGGTTGCAACCTATAATAATGTCCCTCAGACTAGTGAATGAGTGTGTAACTGACAAGGGTTGGTGATTTCACGTGAGAAGTAACATTAAGAGATAAACCAATACCAGTTAATATCCGTATTGACGAGAACTGTGTCATTTAATGTCTGATAGTCCTTTGTGGAGTGTCGTTGGACTTGGTTCATCCATATCTTTGTTCCTTTATTTAGTACTATGTGTACCTATACTATCTTTGGTACAGTTTTGTTTTAGCCTTTGGCAAGGCACTGCCATGTGGACAAGAGATGTATGTATTATTATACATAGTATGTACTGTACCTCTATATACGCATTCCGGACATAAGAGGGCCCCAGCAATTTGCTAGGGCCCTCTCAGAGAGTAGTTTAATAAAAATTTTCGCTTTGGGGGCGAGTGATGAGGTGTGTGCCTTCTCTTTGATTTAGCCCTTGGAGCATGTGGGCTCGTCTCCGGCTTACAAGGCCGGTGCTTTTTGGTGTAAGCTACTAGGGCAGGACCGTGTTGGTAGGTGCTGTATGAATTTGTCTTCCAGGGAGGAAATTAGTGGGATGGCTAGCAGCAGTAGTATAAAGTATGTGGCTGAGGCTGCTTGGCCAATAAGAATGAAGGGGGGTTCTACTGGTTGGCCGCCAATTCATGTAAGGAGGATAGCGTTTGCGACGAATGATCAGAATATCATTTGGGTGGCTGGTCGGAAGGTCATTGTTCGTTGTGTGCCAGTGTGTAGTAGTGGAATGACTAGTAGTACTAGAATTGATAGAGCAAGTGCTAGTACACCTCCAAGTTTGTTTGGGATGGAGCGTAGGATGGCGTATGCGAATAGGAAGTATCATTCTGGCTTGATATGTGGTGGTGTTACTAAGGGGTCTGCTGGGGTGAAGTTTTCTGGGTCTGCGAGCAGGTATGGTAAGAATAAGGCTAGGTGTGTGGTTAAAATTAGCAGGATTAGGGCTCCAAGAAGATCTTTTGTGGTATAGTATGGGTGGAATGGGACTTTGTCTGTGTTAGATGAGAGGCCTAGGGGGTTGTTGGATCCTGTTTCATGCAGAAATAGCAGGTGTAGTATAGCCACGGCAGCGATTACGAATGGAAGTAAGAAGTGGAATGTGAAGAACCGAGTTAGTGTTGGGCTATCTACGGCGAAGCCGCCTCATAGTCATTGTACCAAGGTTTGTCCAATGTATGGTACTGCTGAAAGGAGGTTTGTGATTACTGTTGCGCCTCAGAATGATATCTGTCCTCATGGAAGAACGTAGCCCATGAATGCTGTTGCTATGGAGAGTAGCAGTAACAGTACGCCGATGTTTCAAGTGGCTTTTGACAGGTAGGAGCCATAGTAAAGGCCGCGACCTACATGTGCATACAAGCATAGGAAGAATATTGATGCGCCTGTTGCATGAATATTTCGGATTAGTCAGCCGTGTTGTACGTCGCGTATGATGTGTGCGATTGAGGAGAATGCGGTGAGTGTGTCAGCGGTGTAGTGTATTGCTAGGAATAGTCCTGTGGCAATTTGTATGATGAGAACTAGTCCTAGTAGTGAGCCAAAGTTTCATCATGATGAAATGTTTGATGGGGTGGGGAGATCAATAAATGTGTAGTTGATAACTTTTAGTACTGGGTGGTGCTTGCGTATGATGTGGGCCATTAGGTGACCTTACAGCCGATGTGGTGGCGACTGGTTTCGCTGGTCTGTCCGGAGTGGACGGTTTGGGCTATTATGACGTATGTTGTTTATTTTTTAGGGGCGGCGCTTTTGTTGTCTGTTGTTGGGGTGGCGATTAACCCGGCGCCGCATTTTGCCGCGGGTGCGTTGGCTTTGGCTGCCTTGTTTGGTGGTGCCATTTTGGCGTGGTGTGGGGGGTTGTTTTTACCAGTAGTTCTTTTGTTGATTTATTTAGGAGGGATGTTAGTTGTATTTGCGTATGCTATTGCATTAGTTCCTGGTGAAACCCGTGGGGCGTATGGGCATTGACGTGCGTGGGCTGTGGTAGTGGGGGCTGTGTTTATTATGTTGTGTTTGGTTGAGCTTGCATTCGGGGTTCTTGATTGAGGGGGGTGTTGGGTGGGATCTTATGGGGCGGATGGTGTAAAAGTTGATTTATGTGGGGTTGGGGGGCTGTATACTTTTGGTATGTGGTGGCTGCTTTTGTGTGGTCTGTGTCTGTTTGTTTGCCTGTTTGTCGTACTAGGGCTGTCATTTGGAGGAAGCCGAGGGGGTGTTCGGCCGTTTTAGGGGGGGGGTTTTTGTAGTTGAGTATACAACGGCAGTTTTTCGGATTGCAGGCCCGGCGACGTCGGTAAAAACTTGGTGGTTTATAGTAATGCGAGGATTGTTAGTAGGAAGGTTGATAGGTATGATTTGAGTTGTCCTCGATAGGCGGCTGAAGTGTAGCTTGTTGATGTGGTGTTGATTTGTGATAGTGTTTTTGGTGCAAGTTGCTCCAGTCATGTTTGGTCGTGGATATGGGAGGCAATGTTTTGTCCGGTTGACATAATGAGGTTTGTTATGTGGCGGTGAACGTAGGTGTTGTAGTAGGCTAGGTGTGAGGTGAATTTAAATGTTGGGTTGTTTTGCATTGGGCGTTTTGGTGTTGTGGTCAAGTGAAGGGTGGTGGCTAGTCCTAGTGCTGCCAGTGTGATGGCGGTTAGTTTTGTCTGTGTTGGCATTGTTAGTGTGTGCACGGCTGGGTTCAGGTCTAGTGTGGTAAATATGGTGCCGGAGATGATTGTGGCAATTGCGAGTCGAGTGAGTGGGCGCGCAAGGTGTGGGTTGATTTCTGTCAGGGTTGTCGTTGTGGCGTGCTTGGTGTGTGTAAGTTGCGTGTAGTAGATTATTCGGACTGAATATGCTGCAGTTAGTATGGTGGCTAGTGTGGTTGTGATGAGGGCCCAGGTGTTTAGTCAGGAGGTCAATATGGCTTCGATGATGGCGTCTTTTGAGAAGAAGCCGGATAGAAATGGGGTGCCCATGAGGGCTAGGCTAGCGATGGTTATGCATGAGGCAGTGATCGGGAGGCTTTTGTGTAGGGAGCCTATTTTTCGGATATCTTGTTCTCCTGCCAGGCTATGGATGATGGCGCCTGAGCAAAGGAAGAGTAGTGATTTGAAGAATGCGTGGGTGAGTAGGTGTAGAAAGGCGAGGTCTGGTTGATGAAGGCCGATTGTGACGACTATTAATCCGAGCTGACTGGTGGTTGAGAAGGCAATAATCTTTTTGATGTCGTTTTGGGCTAAGGCGCACAGTGAGGCGAATAGGGATGTTATGGCGCCCAGACAGAGGCAGGCTGTTGTGGCAGGCTGACTGTGTTCTATTAGTTGGTAGGTGCGTAGAAGTAAAAACACCCCGGCTACAACTATTGTGCTTGAGTGCAGTAGGGCGGATACTGGTGTTGGGCCTTCTATTGCTGCTGGTAGTCATGGGTGTATTATGAATTGGGCGGACTTGCCTGCTGCGGCGAGGAGTAGGCCGAGTAAGAGAGGCAGGTTGTGTGTTGGTGCGCATGCGGCAGCTTCTTGTAGGTTGAATGTTGTTGATTGGGTGGCTATTAGTGCGATTGCGAGAAGTAGTCCTATGTCTCCGATGCGGTTATAGGCGATTGCTTGCATGGCTGAAATGTTAGCTTCTTGTCGTGCAAATCATCAGCTGATTAGTAGGAATGATATTAGTCCTACTGCCTCTCAGCCGATGAATAGTTGGATGAGGCTGTTGGTGGAGGTGAGTGTTAGTATGGCGAGTAAAAAAATTAATAGGTATTTTGAGAATTTGTTGTTGTTTGGGTCGTGGGCTATGTATCATTGGGAGAATTCTATGATGGATCAGGTGACGAATAAGGCGGTTGGGGTGAATATTATTGTGTATGTGTCTACGAGGAGGCCTATTTGCAATGGTAGGTTGTTGGTGTCAAATCACGTAATGGATCATGTTATTTGGCTGATGCCTGTGTTTAACATGTGGATTGGTGGGATTAGGCTGACTAGGAGTGCTAGTTTTACGGTGCGCGTGACTAATTGGGCGGGGGGTGCGCCTCCGGAGGCGTGTTTGAGTAGGGGGGTGAGTAAGATTAGTGGGATGGTGATAAATAGTAGAAATAGGCTTGGCATGTACTTTTACTTGGACTTGCACCAAGGGGAATGGCGCCTAAAGCCAATGGATTACTACTTTCCTTTAAAAGTAAGAGGCCCGAGGATTTTAGCCTTGGATTCTTGAGGTAGCAGTTCTAGGTTGTTCATACGCCTCTTGGTACACAAGAGGATTTTGTCTTCGATTTCCAGGCCCACAGACTGGCGTTTTGGTTAAACTATGTGTACTAGTGGGGTGTTAGCAAAGGCGGGCAGGCAATTAAAAGCAATAGTGGGATTAGGTGTAGGGCTAATAGTAGGTGTTCGCGTGTGTGTGATGGTGACAGGTGTGTTGTTGGTGTTGGTGCGGTTCGGATGGTTGTGATGAATATGTATAGGGAGTAGGATGCTGTTAGTACTGTGTTTAGTAGGATTGGGATGAGGGTTGTGGGTGATCAGGAGCAGAGTGTCAGGAGGGCAAATAGCTCGGCTAGCATATTGGTTGTTGGAGGTATGGCCATGTTTATTAGTGCTGTGATGAGTCATCAGGCCGTGAGTAATGGGAGGGTTAGTTGTAGTCCTGCGGTTAGCATTAGGATTCGAGTTCCGGTTCGTTCGTAGGTGATGTTTGCGAGGCAGAATAGTGCTGATGATGTTAGGCCGTGGGCAATTATTAGGATTGTGGCGCTTGTTAGTCCTAGAGGCGTGTTGATCATTAGGGCTGCAATGACCATTGCTATGTGGCTTACTGAGGAGTAAGCGATTATTGATTTTAGGTCTGGTTGTCGAAAGCAGATTACGTTGGCCATGACTGAGCCTCATAGTGCGAGGGCCATTAGTGGGGTTGTGAGGGTGGTCGTGTAGGATGAGAGGGCAGAGGATAGGCGGATGATGCCATATCCTCCGAGTTTTAGCAGGATGGCTGCTAGTACTATTGAGCCTGCGATTGGGGCCTCAACATGTGCTTTTGGAAGTCAAAGGTGTACTCCGTAGAGTGGCAGCTTTACTAAAAATGCTGTTATGCAGGCTAGTCAGAGTAGGTGGGACTCTCATTGTAGTGTTGGGGCGGGCGGGTGTAGGAAGAATAGGGCAATTGATGTGTGTGAGCAGGTTTTATGTAGGTAAAGTAAGGCGGTTAGTATTGGTAAGGATGAAACAAGTGTGTAGAAGATGAAATATGAGCCCGCTTCTAGTCGGTCTGCTTGGGCCCCTCAGCGTGTGATTAGTATTAGGGTTGGCAGTAAGGTGGCTTCGAAGGCAATGTAGAATATTGTTAGGCTTGTTGCGGAGAAGGTGAATAGGATAGCTGTGTGCAGGAAGGCAATGGCTGCCAGGAATGCGCGTTGGTTGATTGTTGGTTCATCTTTGAGTCGGCGCTGGCTTGCTATGGCTATCAGTGGCAGCAGTCATGATGACATAATTATGAGCGGAGCAGAGACTGTGTCGATTATGGCGGCGTGGTGTGGGTGTGTGGCTAGCCCTATGTTTGGATGGGCTAGTCAGCTGAGGGTGTTGGCGGCGAGTAGGAGTGTGAGTGATGTGTAGGCTGTGAATAAGGTGCGTTCGTGAGCTAGGGCTGCGGTGGGAATGAGGAGCAGGGTTGGTAAAATAATCTTTAGCATTGCAGGATGTTTATGCTGTTTACATGGTCTGTGCTGTGCGTGCGGGTTGTTGCCACTAACAGGGCAAGTCCCGTGCTTGCCTCACAAGCACTGAGGGTTAGTAGTATTAGTGGGGCTGTTGTGGCTAATGGGTTGGTTGTGTTGATGGCTGTGAGTGCGAGGGCGATGAACAGGGTCAGCATAATGCTTTCAATGCACAGTAAGACTGAGATTAGGTGGAGGCGGTGAAGTGCTATGCCTGTGATGCTTAATGCGAATGCGGTGGATAGTAGTGTAAGGTGGGCTGCCATTTTGGGGCCCCGGGTTGAGCCGAGGTCTTCCAAGTCGAAATTGGTAGTTTTATCTAAACTAGCCCCTGATTCGGCTCATTCTAGGCCCCCTTGGAGTCATTCGTAAATTAGTCCGATGGTTAATAGGACGATTAGTGCTGTTGCTGCTGCGGCTGGCAGTTGGGGTGCGGAAAGGTTTAGGGCCCATGGCAGAGGTAGCAGTAGGGCGACTTCTAGGTCAAATAGCAGAAATAGGATGGCGACTAGGAAAAAGCGAATGGAGAATGGCAGGTGTGCGGGGCCAATTGGGTCGAATCCACATTCGTAGGGGGTTAGCTTTTGCTCCTCTGGAGAGGTCTGTGGGAGTCAAAAGCTGATGAATAGTAGTAGGAAGGATAGTAGTAGTATGGTGAAAAATATGGTGGCCAGGGTCATTACTTTTCCTTAATTTATTAAGGCCTAGTGAGTGGAAGTCACTTATACTGTATTATACTAGAAAAGTATGAGCCTCATCAGTAGATTGAAATGTAGAGAAACAGTCATACTACGTCGACGAAGTGTCAGTATCATGCTGCTGCTTCAAATCCGAAGTGGTGTGATGTTGTGAAGTGGTAGTTTAGTTGGCGCAGTAGGCAGACTAGTAGGAATGAGGAGCCGATGATTACGTGTAAGCCGTGGAATCCGGTGGCCACGAAGAATGTTGAGCCGTACACTCCGTCTGAGATGGTAAATGGTGCTTCGTAGTACTCTATTATTTGCAGGGCTGTGAAGTATAGGCCAAGCAGTGCGGTTATGCTTAAGGCCGCGATGGCATCGGTGCGCGAGTCGCTTATGATTGCATGATGAGCTCAGGTGACGGTTACGCCTGAAGCCAGGAGGACGGCGGTGTTCAGGAGCGGGACCTCTATTGGGTTTAGTGGAGTGATGCCCGCTGGCGGCCACTGGCCGCCAAGGTCTGGGGTTGGTGCTAGGCTTGAGTGGTAGAACGCCCAGAAAAATCCTAGGAAGAAAAAAACTTCTGAGGTGATAAATAGTACTATGCCGTAGCGGAGGCCTTTTTGTACTTTGTTTGTGTGGTGGCCTTGGAATGTGGCTTCGCGGGTTACGTCGCGTCATCATTGCAGTATTGTTAGGAGTAGGACTACTATTCCGGCACTAAGGACCAGGGTTTTTCCATGGTGAAATCACAATGCTAGTCCTGCTGTCATTAGTAGGGCGGCGATGGCCCCTGTTAGAGGTCATGGGCTTGGGTCTACTATGTGAAATGGGTGCGTTTGGTGGGCCATTATGTGCTTTCTTGTAAGTATAGGCTAAGAAGTAGTACGAAGACATAGGCTTGGATGAAGCCAACAGCCAGTTCTAGTACGGTTAGTAGTAGCAGTGTGATTATGAGTAGAGTGAATGGGGTCGTGGGTAGTGTTAGTGCATATAGTGTTGCGGAGGAGGCTAGTTGTAGTAGTAGGTGTCCTGCGGTGAGGTTTGCTGTTAGTCGTACGGCCAAGGCGAGTGGTCGGATCAGTTGGCTAATAGTTTCAATGACGATCAGTATTGGGATTAGTGGGCTTGGGGTCCCTTCGGGAAGCATGTGGGCCAGGGTGGCATTTGTGCGCAGCCGAAGGCCGATTGTGATGGTTGCCAGTCACAGTGGTAAGGCAAGTGCTATGTTGATGGACAATTGCGTTGTTGGGGTGAAGGTGTACGGTAGAAGGCCAAGTAGGTTTATCATTAATAACAGCAGCAGTAAGGTAGTGTAGGCGGCTGCCCATTTGTGCGCTTCAGGTCGAAGTGGGTAAAAGATCTGTTTGGTGGCGATTAAAATTATGTGGTTTGTTAGGGTTGATGTGCGGTTTTGGATTAGGCGGCTAGTTGTTGGAAGTAATATAAGAGGAATAGTTGTGGCGGGCAGGACTAGTGGTAGGCCTAATAGGGCGGGAGAGGCGAACTGGTCGAAGTATGCTAGTGTCATGGTCAGGGTCAGGCGATATTGTGGGCCGTTGTTGGTGGGTGGCCTGGGCTGCGATGTTTGTTATGGCGTGTGATTTTTGTTATTAGCAGGAGCAAGGTAGTTCAAATTAGTAGTAGTAGCGGGAACCATGGGGTTGGATTTAGCTGTGGCATGCCACTAAGGGGCACGTGCCCCTCGCTAGCTTAAAAGGCTAGTGCTTGCATGTGGAAGCTTCTTAGTGAGGCCAGTTTGGCCATTCATGTGGTAAAGTGTTTTGTTGGAACGGATTCCACTACGATTGGCATGAAGCTGTGGTTTGCGCCGCAAATCTCTGAGCATTGTCCGTAGTATAGTCCTGGGAGCGTTAGGGTGAATGTTGCTTGATTTAGTCGTCCTGGGACGGCATCGGTTTTAATGCCGAGTGCGGGGACCGCTCATGAGTGAAGGACATCTTCTGCTGAAATCAGGGCTCGTGTTGGTGTGTCTGTTGGTAGGACTGTGCGATGGTCCACTTCTAGTAGGCGGAGTTGGCCGGGTTGTAGGTCAGTAGTCGGAATTATATATGAGTCGAAGGTTAGCTCTTTATAGTCGGCGTATTCGTAGCTTCAATATCATTGATGTCCAATTGCTTTCATTGTCAGGTGTGGGCTTGCCACTTCGTCCATGAGGTATAGTAGTCGGAGTGATGGAAGGGCGATTGTGATTAGTGTGAGAGCTGGCAGGATGGTTCATACGGTCTCGACTAGCTGTGCGTCAGTTGTGCAGGTGTTTGTCAGCTTTGTTGTTAGGACGGTTAAGATGACGTATAGGATAAGGCTGCTAATTAGCACAGCGATTATTAAGGCGTGATCATGAAAGTGTAAGAGCTCTTCTATGATTGGTGAGGCGGCATTTTGAAGTCCAAGTTGTATGGGGTGGGCGATTGGGGCGCACAGCGGCTTAGTCTGTAATTTAGCTCTGACGGGGCTATGTAATGTTTTACTAGCGCCTCGGGGAAGGAGCATGGTGGTCATGCGCCTGGCTTGAAACCAGTGTTAGGTGGTTCAATTCCATCCTCCCTCGCAGACTCAGGGTTGAGTTATAGGTGTACTGGTTCGTTGTAGGTGTGGTGTGGTGGCGGGCAGCCGTGAAGTCACTCGAGGTTTGTTATGGTGTGCTTGAGTGCTGTGATTTCGCGCTTGGCCGAAAAGGCTTCTCAGATAATGAAGACTATGAGAATTATAGCGGCCGTTGAGATTAGGGAGCCAATAGATGAGATTGTGTTTCATGTGGTGTATGCGTCTGGGTAGTCTGAGTAGCGGCGTGGCATCCCGGCAAGGCCGAGGAAGTGTTGTGGGAAGAATGTCATGTTTACGCCAATGAATATTAGGTAAAATTGTAGTTTTGTTCAGGTTTGGTTTAGCGCGAAGCCAGAGAATAGTGGGAATCAGTGGACTAGTCCGCCCATAATTGCAAATACTGCGCCTATGGATAAAACGTAGTGGAAGTGGGCGACTACGTAGTATGTGTCGTGAAGAATGATGTCCAGTGATGAGTTGGCAAGGATGATGCCTGTAAGCCCGCCGATTGTGAAGAGGAAGATAAATCCAGCAGCTCATAGTATTGGTGCGTCTCATTTGATGGTTCCTCCGTGCAATGTGGCCAGCCAGCTGAATACTTTGATGCCGGTTGGAATCGCAATGATTATTGTTGCTGAGGTGAAATAGGCGCGAGTGTCAACGTCTATTCCTACGGTGAACATGTGGTGGGCCCAGACGATAAACCCGAGGAATCCAATTGACAATATAGCCCACACTATTCCCATATAGCCGAATGGTTCTTTTTTGCCTGCGTAATAGGTTACGATGTGCGAGATTATTCCGAAGCCGGGGAGAATGAGAATATAGACTTCTGGGTGACCAAAGAATCAAAACAGGTGTTGGTACAGGATTGGGTCTCCGCCGCCTGATGGGTCGAAGAATGATGTGTTGATATTTCGGTCGGTTAGCAGTATTGTAATGCCAGCGGCTAATACAGGGAGTGAAAGGAGGAGTAGTACTGCTGTGATAAGCACTGATCATACAAATAGTGGTGTTTGGTATTGTGATATCTGTGGCGGCTTTATGTTTATGCATGTGGTAATGAAGTTAATGGCCCCAAGGATGGAGGAGATGCCTGCCAGGTGTAGTGAGAAGATTGTGAGGTCTACAGATGGGCCTGCGTGTGCTAGGTTGCCGGCAAGGGGCGGGTATACGGTTCAGCCTGTGCCTGCGCCTGCTTCTACTCCGGCTGAGGCGAGAAGTAGTAGTAGTGATGGCGGCAGTAGTCAGAAGCTTATGTTATTTATGCGTGGAAAGGCCATGTCTGGGGCTCCGATCATTAGTGGTACAAGTCAGTTACCGAAGCCGCCGATCATGATTGGTATAACCATGAAGAAAATTATGACGAATGCATGAGCGGTTACTACTACGTTGTAGATCTGGTCGTTTCCAAGTAGCGCGCCGGGCTGGCCCAGTTCGGCGCGCACTAGTAGGCTCAGGGCAGTTCCAACTGCTCCGGCCCAGGCACCGAAGACCAAGTACAGCGTGCCGATGTCTTTGTGGTTTGTGGAGAAAAATCAGCGGGTGAATGACACAGGTAGGGTGGCTGAGGGGTTAGGCGGAAGGTTGTAGCCCTTTGGACGAAGGTTCGAGTCCTTTCTCTACCAAGTAGCTCTGTGCGAGCCAAATTGCAAATTTGGCCAAGCCGCGTGAGGCGGCCAGAGCTTCTCTCCTTTCTAGGGAGAAGCGGACTGAAGCCTGAGTTTAGTTTTGGCGCTTAGCTGTTAATTAAGTGTTTGTAGGAGCGAGGCCTACCGGTCCAGCAAGGCTTTAGCTTAAATTAAAGCAGTTGGGTTGCAGTCAGCTGATGTATGTTAGAGGCATACAAGTCTTGCAGAAGCTAAGACGTTTGGTCTTGTTTGGGGCTTTGAAGGCCTCTGGTTTAAAATGGCGTAACCTAAGCTTCTAGTATGCAGTGATTAGTGGGGTGAGCGGGAGTAGTATGGTGGCGAGTGTGGTAGTTGTTGCTGTGTGTAGGGTGTGATGGTTCGGTGGCAGGCGTCAGTTTATCTTTATTGTTGTTGTTATTGGGGCGATGGTTAATGAGGTTGAGTATGCCAGACGTACATAAAATGCTAGGCTAAGTAGAGAGGCTAGTGCCATGGCTGTGGCGGTGAAGGCAAAGTTTGTGTCTACTAGGTCTTTTATGATTAGTACTTTTGGCATGAAGCCTGATAGTGGTGGTAGGCCCCCTAGTGATAATAGTGTTATTAGCAGCATTATTGCTGCGTGCGGAGTTGTTGATCAGGCGGTGGCGGTGTCCTTGATTGATTTCGTGTGTGTTGTGCGTATAATTGAGAATAGAGAGAGTGTCATGATGATGTACATGGCTAGTGCAAGGAGCGGCAGGGTCTGATTGAATGTGAGTGTGGCGATTGCTCATCCCAGGTGTGCAATTGAGGAGAATGCTATTATTTTTCGTACTTGTGTTTGGTTGAGTCCGCCTCAGCCGCCTAGAATGGTCGATAGTAGGGCTAATGGTATTAGGACCGTTGTGTAGGTGTTGTTGGAGATGGTGTAGAGTAGGATGAACGGGGCAATTTTTTGCCATGTGGCCATGATTATGGCTATGGTGGTGGTGGCCCCTTGTATCACTTCTGGGAGTCATGCGTGTATGGGGGCGATTCCAAGTTTTGTAAGTAGGGCTAGCGCTATTATGGTGTTTGTTGGGTGTGTTGTCAGTTGGTTGATGGCTCATTGGTTTGTGAGTCATGCATTTGTTGTGCTAGTGAATAGTAGGACGGTTGAGGCAGCAGTTTGGATCAGAAAGTATTTTGTGGCCGACTCCGTCGTTCGTGGGGTGTGGGTTTGTGTTAGGAGGGGTAGGATGGCCATGGTGTTCAGTTCTAGGGCGACTCAGGCTAGTAGTCAGTGTGAGGCGGACAGGACGATAACGGTGCCTGTGATTACTATGGATGACATAAAGGCTAGTGTGTAGGGGTTGATTAGTAAAGGATGGGTTTGGCCAACGTTTTTGGGGTATGGGCCCAATAGCTTGTTTTAGCTGACTTTACTGTAGTTAATAGTATAGTGGTAGTACGTGGGGTTTTGAGTCCCAAGGGATGGGTTCGATGCCTGTTTTTCTAAGGAGCCGAGGGGGTTCGAGCCCCTGTCGCGTACTCTATCAAAGTAGCCCTTTTATCTCGGGCACGGGTCCTAAGTGCTTGGGGGCTGACTTGCGAGTGTGATTGGTAGACAGGTGTGTCAGAGGCAGATGGCAAGTGATAGCGGTAGGAACTGCTTTCATGATAGGTGCATTAGCTGGTCGTAGCGGAAGCGAGGATAGGATGCGCGGATTCAGAGGAATCCTATGGACAGGGCGATGGCTTTGGCTGTGAAGGCTATGTTGGTCATTGCTGGTGTGTGTTGGCTAGAGAGTATGAATAATGCTGTTGAGAGGGAGTTTATAAGTAGGATGTTTGAGTATTCGGCTAAGAAGAATAGGGCGAATGGGCCGGCTGCGTATTCGACGTTGAAGCCAGATACTAGCTCTGATTCGCCCTCTGTGAGGTCGAATGGGGCTCGGTTTGTCTCGGCTAGGGTTGAGACGTATCATATTATTATTAGAGGCCAAGTGGCTAGGGCCAGTGGGCATGATTCTTGGGCGAGCGCGAAGGTGCGCAGGGTGAAGTTTCCTGTCACGAGGACAAGTGATAGGACGATTAGGCCGAGGGCGACTTCATATGAGATTGTTTGGGCAACCGCTCGGAGGGCCCCTAGTAGGGCGTATTTTGAGTTGGAGGCTCAGCCTGATCATAGGATAGTGTATACTATTATGCTTGATAGTGCTAGTATGAATAGCAGGCCGATGTTTAGGTCGGCTAGGGCGAATGGCATGGGTATTGGGGCTCATAGTATTAGTGCGATGAGGAGGGCGGCTGCTGGCGTGATGATGAACAGTGTTGGGTATGCCTTTGTTGGTCGTAGCGGCTCTTTGGTGAACAGTTTTAGTCCGTCTGCTACTGGTTGTAGTAGGCCGAAGGGCCCTACGAGGTTGGGGCCTTTTCGGGATTGTATTAGGCCTAGAATTTTTCGTTCGAGTAGGGTTAGGAAGGCAACTGCTAGAAGGATGGGGATGATGTATGTGATGGTGTGTGCCAGTGATGTTATTGGCATTGTGTGTTAAGGAGGGGAGTTGAACCCCTGTGAAAAGGGCTTAGGCCTTTTGCATTATGTTACGACTCTGCCACCTTAATGTTGCGATTATTCTTTCGCTTGGTTGATGGCTTTGCGGCTTCAGTTGTATTCAGCCGTGCTTTTGGGGCGTAGTGTGACCAGTGGCCCCCACTCTCGGGTCCTTTCGTACAGAGGGAGTGGCGCGGCATAGATAGAAACCGACCTGGATTGCTCCGGTCTGAACTCAGATCACGTAGGGTTGTTAATCGTTGAACAAACGAACCGTTAATAGCGGCTGCACTATCTGGGTACCCTGATCCAACATCGAGGTCGTAAACCTTCTTGTCGATAGGGACTCTAAAAGAAGATTGCGCTGTTATCCCCGGGGTAACTTGGTTCTTTAATCAATTATATTGGGTCGTGTGTTTGGTGGCTTTGGCGTGTTAGCCGCGGCTGTGTGGTGTATCGGAGGTTTTGTTGTTCTCCGAGGTTGCCCCAACCAAAAACTTTCCGGCTATGTGTGGTAGCCGGTGAGTTTAAAGCTCCGCGGGGTCTTCTCGTCTTGTGTATGTATCCCAGCTTTTGTACTGGGAGATCAGTTTCATTGACTTACCATAAGAGACAAGTCGGCCCTCATGTAGCCATTCATACGGGTCCTCATTTAAAGAACAAGTGATTGCGCTACCTTTGCACGGTTAGGATACCGCGGCCGTTTAACTGGCGTCACTGGGCAGGCGGCACCTTTAATACTTATAGAGTTGCTAAAGGCTATGTTTTTGATAAACAGTTGGGGCCGGTGGTTGTCGAGTTCCTTTCATGGTATTTTGTCTTCGCTTATTGCACGCCAGTGTTGGGTTAATAGTGTGTGTTGATAGTATGGCGTAGGGTGGTGATTATCTTTCAGTTTTTTGGCTAGATAATGTTTTTGATTACAGGTGTGCGTAGTGAGGCAGAGGGTGCCGTGTTACTAGTTCTAGCAGTGTCTCTTCCACGTATGCGTGGAGTGGCTCAGTTTGTGCTCCGGAGGTCCAAGTTGTGGGCGGGATTTGTTGGTTTGGTGCTTTGACGCAATGATATGTGGTAGCGGCTTCAAGGCTTACGCTTAAAATAGTTCGTTCGTGTGTCTCTCGGTGTGGGCTGTGTCCGTGTTCAACCGGGCTGTACCCCGGTTGAATAACTTTCAAACGTTGTTGGTACATGTGGGGTGTTGTTGTGGTTTGAAGTCGAACTAAGATTCGTTTAGTTGAGCAACCAGCTATCTACTCGCTCGGTAGGCATTTCACCTCTATTTTAAAGTCGTCCCATTCTTTTGCTACAGAAACGGGTGCGCACATCATGCTGCTTTAAAATAGCTCGCGTGTTTTCGGGAAGTCAGATTGCAAGTGCGTTTTACCTGATTTGGCTTGCTAGACCATGGTGCAAGAGGTACTAGGGGTGAGCTATGCTTTTTTGTGCTTGTGTTTCATTGTTATTTCATTGTTCCCTTGCGGTACTTTTTCTATGGCGCCAGTGTGTGTGTTTGATCGCCTCTACTTGTGGTGTCAAATGGTTTGTTTGTTGCTTAGGATTGTTTTGGGTGTGTTGTTGGGCTAGAGGGCCGGCGGCAAAAAGGCCCATTGGCGGGCATCTCTCAGGTGTAAGCTGAGTGCTTTATAAGCTACTTTTTGTAAGGGCCAAGTGCACTTTCCAGTACACTTACCATGTTACGACTTATCTCTTCTCTGGTGCAGGTGTGTGTTTATGTATGGTTTATGGTGCGTCGAAGAGGGTGACGGGCGGTGTGTGCGTGTCCCGGAGCAGGGTTAAAATGGGTAGTCTTTGGCATTTTACTTCTAAATCCTCCTTCAAGCAAAAAGGTTTCATTTTGTTATTCGTTGTGCTCCCTATGGGAGAATGTAGCCCATCTTGTCCGCCTAATTAGCTACACCTCGACCTGTCGTACTTGTGCGTTAGACAATTGCGCCCGCTGTTTTGCTTTCATAAGGCGGGCTGGAGACGGCGGTATATAGGCTGCGTTTTGCAATAGGCGGTTGGGTGTATCGGGTGGCATCGGGTTATTGGACAGGCTCCTCTAGTCTGTGGCGGGACACCGCCAAGTCCTTTGAGTTTTAAGCTTTTCGCTTGTAGTTCTCTGGCGGGCGCCTCCGTTTTATTAGGCGTCGGTGTTTACGTCCGGGCATAGTAGGGTATCTAATCCTAGTTTGTATCCTGGTTTTCGTGTGGTCAATGTGTCCGTTCGGCAAAGAATGTGGTGTTTTTGGCCCATGTGCATTTCACTGCCAAGGGCGGCTTGCTTCTTTGGGCTGTAGGGCTGATCTAGTCACTATTTACGCCGAAATTGCATTATCTTTGGCCGTTTCGTGTAACCGCGGCGGCTGGCACGAAATTTGCCGGCTTGTTTGGTGCTATTGCTGAGTCAAATTTACATTTATTGCTCAATGTTTGTTACTGCTGGGGTCCGTGTGGATGTGGCATGGTTTGCTTGGCGTCATGGGCTGCGTGTGTGTGCCTGATGCCTGCTCGACGCGAGCTGTTTGAGCTCGCGATGGCTTACTCACTGGAGTGCGGATACTTGCATGTATGATCATAGCTGATAGGCAATGCTAGGCTCAGGACCAAGGCCTTGTGTTTCCGGGCAAGGGGGGCCATCTTGGCATCTTCAGTGCCGTGCTTTGATTTAAGCTACGGTAAC